TAATGTCCATGAACAGTTGCTCCTGGAGTAGCCAAATAAGGCTTAGCTGATCGTATTACCACAGAATCAACTTGAAGAATTAGAACTTGACCCGATTTTAAATGGGGTCCTTTTTTGGCTATACATACATTTTCACAAAGAAACTGCCCAAGACTAACGATTGTAGATGTCTCTTCACAATAATTGTAATGGAGAAAATACCAATTCAAATTTAATGGATTCAAAATGATGTTACTGCAGGAATAGGGATTATAAATTTTACCATTTTCATCCAGTAAATAATATTTAAGTATTTGAAAAATCTGTTTTAAATTATCAAGTTGGAAATAGTTAGTTACCAAGATCTGATTATGGGTTATTAAATGGGAAAATAAATCAAAATTAGAAATTGGAAAGCCTGTTCCTAAGGGGCCCAACAAATTCCTAATTGGAATTCGGGGGTCTTTTTTGATTAATTCTTTTAGAATATTGGGAGATTTTACATCGTTGAATGGGCCTATTCGAGAACAATTGGATGATGACAAAATTATCAAAGACTGAGATTCCTTATTTCGATTCAATAACGTATGAATAGTTCCTTGATTTGGATTAAGGGATTCTTGAATCCTTGCCTTGGAATAGGAATAAATGGAAGAAAATGGATTGACATTAGCGCGATCTGATCCATTCTCAGAGATCAATCCTGAACCCGATAGATCGTTCCTTTTTCCGGTATACGAAATAGGTGACTTTGCTAAGTCGATTCTTAGAAAATCTCTAATCAAACCATTTGTCCTTATTTCAACAAAGGAAGCACAGGCCTTTTCAATCTTTTTGTCTTGGTCCCAATTCAACACTAAACAAGTCCGAACTAATTGAATACTTGTGTCCCAAATTTCAAGAATTGGGTCGTAATAAAGGATATAATTGACAACTCGAAGTTGTAGATTATCACTTTCCTGCAAGAGATCCGGCGGGAAAAGTCTTCCTAAATTTATACCATCCGTTTTTTTATATGGGACTACGGGTTGAACCAAAACAAAATATTTTTTTTCATACCTGGAAAGTTTGATTCGTTGGATATATAGCCAATTTTTTAATTTTTTGTATTCTTTGGAATTTTGTTTTCCCCCTCCTGGTGGTATCAATCGGAATGCCTCATTTGTCTTTCCAGGAAAATGAATATCTCCAGAAAATATTATCAGTTTAATTTTTTCTGCTTTTTTCTTCACTCGGACCAATCCGCCTACCCGACTTCTTCTATTTAAAGTGATTTGTGTATCTACCCCAATAATACTATTGTGCCGTACCATTATGGAAGAAGATTCGGACAAAATGTGGACTTCCATGGGAATAAAAAAAAAGGGATTTACTTCCTTTTGGTATTTTGGCCAAAATACCTTGACTCCTCGATACTCAATCAAATCCTCTTCGTTGACGATTGAATTAAGTTCTCTGGTCTCATATTTAGTAAGTCCCGAGCTCTTTCTGATATAGCGAGGATCATCGAAATAAGCAAGAATACTATTTCTACGGAGAATACCATTTCTGGGGATTTCAATTGAGATACCTGAAGAAGGTATTAGTTGGTTCTCGCCTTCTTGAATTGATTCGAGTGGGATGATGACTCTATTTCTTCGCCTCTTTGCCAATAAATAAGAATTCCCCTCGAGAATGGCCGGATATCTAAGATTACAACGACCAATACATGTCATTCGATTAAGTTCTGAATAATCAGGAATCCTATCTCCTTTTTGATTTTTACCAGAAAAATACGAACTAAAAAATTTGTGTCTCACTTGATTATTAGTTACTGAGGGGTTAGAAATATATCTTCGCTTAACAGAAAGAGAATAAGCGTTCATTTGATCTTGATCCTTGTGGATCGAACAGGGGCCTAGACTGGATTTCCAGGGCTCCCCTAATAATATCCATAAATGACTTGTTTTTGGTAAGAGATGAATATTACCATATGTGAATTCGGGTGCATGGTACACATCGGTATTCCAATGCATTTCACCTTCTGAGTCAGAATAAATATGTTTTCGAACCTTCTCTTTCAAATTCAAAGTGGATGTTCTCGCGCGAATCTCAGCAATGATTTGTTCTGATTCTACATATTGATCGTTTTGAACTAAGAGAAAACTTTTGGGCGGAATACACACATTGTGTATAATATCTTCACTCTCAATAGTTACATACAAGTCTCTAGAACATAGAAAAGCAGGATGTCCATGACGTGTACGTGTCGGATGAACCAAATCCTCATTGAATTTTATTTTTCCATTAGAAGGGGCTCGCACGTGTTCTGCAGTGCCCCCTGTGAATACCCCGCCGGTATGAAAAGTTCTTAATGTTAATTGAGTGCCCGGTTCTCCAATCGATTGACCTGCAATAATACCTACAGCTTCTCCCAATTCGACCAGGTCATCATGAGCTGGACTCCGGCCATAACATAATTGACAAATCCAAGATGTACTCCTACAAGTAAAGGGGGTTCTAATAGAGATGGGTTGTACTCTAAAAGTTATGAATCTATTGACAAGCCCAACCCCAATATCTTGATTTCTAGTAGCAATGCATCGCGAACCTATATATATATGATCTGCTAATACACGCCCAATTAATGTTTGGATAAAAATCCTGTCCGCCATCATTCCATTTCGAGGACTTACAGAAATACCTCGGACGGTGCCACAATCTGTTCGACGTACAACAATGTGTTGAACTACTTCAACAAGTCTGCGCGTGAGATATCCTGCATCTGATGTTCGAATAGCGGTATCCACAACTCCTTTACGGGCTCCGTAGCAAGAAATAATATATTCTGTTAAAGAGAGTCCTTCACGTAAATTGCTTTGAATGGGTAAATCAATCATTTGTCCTTGGGGATCCGACATTAATCCTCTCATACCTACTAATTGATGTACCTGAGAGGCATTTCCTCTGGCTCCCGAAAAAGACATTATATGCACTGGATTAAAAGGATCGGTCATCCGAAAATTCGGATTCATTTCTTGTCGCAAATATTCACTTGTGGCATACCAGATCTCGATCGATTGACGTAATTTTTCTACCGCGTGTACATTCCCATAATGATGGTGTTTTTCCAAAATAAAACTTTGTTGTTCAGCGTCTTGAACTAGCCATCTTTTAGAAGGTATTGTTAAAAGATCATCAATTCCTAATGAAATGGATGCGGCGGTAGCTTGTCGGAAACCCAGAGTCTTTACTTGATCCAGGATATGTGATGTATATCCTATTCCATAGTGATCAATAAATCGACTAATAAGTCGTTTCATGGCAGTTCCGTCTATCACTTTATTGTGAAAGACCTGAGTGGGTCGTTCTGCCATCAGTACCTCCATATTGCGCTGAGTAGAATTTGACAATGGGTTTGAGTCAGTGATTGGAAAACTTCCTTTTATAGATCTTGATTCATGTAGAAATTCCGCAATTCTAGTCCTAGTTAACCCGGTGAGACTCGAATTCCCGCTGGTAGCATAGAATTACAACAGCCCTGCCAAAACCCTTGTATGGCTTCTTCTATTTCTCGATAAAGAGAAATATGACCAAGAGTGGTTCGAATATATATATAAAGAATTTCTTTTTTTATACTTCTTACTATTAGATAGTGTCCATAAATCTCATAATAGGTCCCCAAAGATTCATAGTGAATTTCGATGGGAGTTTCTCTTGCAGCAATAACGCGTTGATCTAGTCGCCACCGCAGCCACAAAGGACTACCTAAATTGATTCGTTTTTGCCGATAAGCTCCAATTGCATCATAGGCATTACAAAAAAAGGGTTCTTTTATTTTTGTATACTTATTATCTTCATTTTGATAGTTTCTGCGATTACATGGATTATACCTATTTACACAAATACCCCGATGATTTCCACTCGTTAAGACATAGAGTCCACTAAGCATATCTTGAGTTGGTGCAGAAATGGGATCTCCAATAGTTGGAGACAAAAGATTCATATGAGAAAACATAAGTAAACGTGCCTCTGCTTGAGCTTCCAAAGATAAAGGCACATGAACAGCCATTTGATCCCCGTCAAAGTCTGCATTGAAGCCCTTACAAACTAATGGATGTAAACAAATAGCACGCCCCTCCACTAAAATAGGGAGGAATGCCTGTATGCCTAATCTATGCAGAGTAGGCGCTCTATTCAACAATACAGGATGGTCATCCAGAATTTCCTGAAGTATTTCCCATACAATCGGTTTTTTTTTCCGAATTTGACTCTTAGCAACTCCGATGTTCGAAGCAATATTTTTTCTAATTAGGTCGCGAATTACAAATGCCTGGAAAAGTTCTATTGCTATTTCCCGAGGCAATCCACATCGATGTAATGAAAGTGAAGGGCCGACGACAATGACTGACCGTCCTGAATAATCAACCCGTTTACCAAGCAGAGTCTCGCGAACTCTTCCTTCTTTGCCTTCAATTACATCTGAAAGCGACTTGTAAACTCTATTATGATCATCCCTCATTGGTTGTCCACAAATTCCATTATCAAGAAGTGCATCCACGGCTTCTTGTAGCAATTTTTCCTGAGATATTATTAATTCTTCTGGCGTAGCTATACTTGTTGTTAATAGATCTGTAAGAGTATTATTCCGATAGATAATTCTTCTATAGATTTCATTAATATCCGAGGTCACTAGTTTATCCTCATCTATATGATAGATTGGTCTCAACTCAGGAGGAAGAACTGGTAATAGACACAAAACCATCCATTTTGGTTCTATATTTGTTCGAATAAAATGCTTAGCCAATTCCATGCGTCTAAGCAAAAAATCTTTTCTTCTTCCAACTTTCCGATCTTCCCATTCATTCCCTGTGGGTTCCTCTTCCTCCAATTCTTTCCATTCTACCAATGAAGAATCTATAATAATTCGTAAATCTAGATTGGCTAATTGTTGTCTGATAGAGCCTCCCCCGGTGGACATCTCTCGATTTCGAAATGTATCAAAGCTTCGGGTAGTAAAAAAAATGGGGATCCTGTATTTC